ATTTCTTTTTCGATTCATCTCTGGAGTTGAATACCTTATTCAAGAATTTTTTTTGATCTAACCCGTAGGAATCAATAGAAAAGGCAAATCTCCTATGATACACCAGATCCGGCCCGGTTATTGATAGAGTGAATAGATCTGCCATTTCTTGAAATCTCTCTTCTGATTCAAAATCATGGTGTAACGTGTATCCCCCCTTGTTCCGGCCATGGAATAGATGAAATAAATAAAAAAATGGATTTTTGTTCAAGAATGAAATCTTATTGGAACTGTCCATATCCGGTGCATCCTTCGGAACCATATCAGATCCCGGATCTGATGAAATAGGATGAATTGAGACGGTATTTTGTAAATACGTAATTATCTTGAATATATCAACCATTTCTTTATTTTCCGATCGCCTGGAAAGAACAAAAGAAACATCCTGTTTTTTCTTCAAAAATTTCTGATCTCTAGTGGACCTCTCAGTAGGATTCGAACCCATATGAAGTTCTGACCATCTGTCAGAGAAAAAAGAACGAATTGATCTTGTAGGATTCCCAAGAAATTCTTCGATTTCTTCCGGAAGCAGATGATTATTCATCTGCTTCTCACGTTCCGCGAATAGCCGGGGCATTGAGGAAGATCCAAAAAGGCATTTCGGGAATCGATCTGATTCTATCTCTGTTCCTTCCGTTTGAAGAAAGGAAGGATCCCAAAGAATCGATCTTTCTTTTTGAATATTTGACAATGCATTCCGTACCTTGCTAAAAAACCGATCCTTGTTTACCAACCACACATTGTCTAACCAAATCAAATTCTCTCTCGATACGTTCCTCAAAAAATCCGATTCGTGCTGATTCTTTCCCCAACTAACGAAGAGATCTTGGTGGAATTGCCACATATGAAATTGAGCACAATTTTGCAAAGAAATATCCCACTTGTTTCTCGAGAAGAGATGGGAAACATGCTCAATATAATTTGATTGAATAGTTGCCTCAGCTCCTTGTTGTTTGAAGAACCCCCCCCCTTCAATTGGTCTTTTTTCACGAAAAGCAGACATGAGATAACAAATCAAGTCTTTCCCTAAGACTTCGAATAGCTGTCCCGAATTCAAGTTGAGTATGTTTCGCTTCTTCCTCGGAGAAAGACGATCAAACAATTCCCAATCATGGTCCTTGCGGATCATATCATCCGTATAGGATAAAAAAAGAAACTCCAGATATTTGCTATCTTTCTCTTTGAATGAGATCTCAATTCCAACTACGGTTTTATTAGATACCTTACAACTAGAATCCCTCTTTTTTCCGATCCGGTTCCTCCACCACCGCGAACCCCGGTTAGATTCAGGCATGATACACTTTTTATTTATTGGGAGAACCCAAGTACTCTCTTGCGAATCCATGAAACAACTCTCAGAAATATTTTTTCCTTTTGGAAGATACAGGGGCGAAACAATCAACCTATTGATATTGCAAGACCAAAAAGATTCTTCCAATGTCTCATTTCTGGGTCCAATGGAATTCATAGGTATAGGAAGAAGCCCCATCAAATAGAGATTTTTTCTTTCGACAATCTTTCGATTGTTAATACGAGATATAAGGACCGCTACTACAAGCAGTATTATACCTTTGATCGTGAAATATCGATTGCTTCTTGAACCCTGTGAATCACGTGAAAGTAGGATACTCCAAATTCGGGGGTCAAAGAGTTTCATAAAACGTTCTTGGTGGAAAAGAATGTGAGTGAAAGATCCCACTGAATCGAATTTGGTCCATGAATCTAAGAAATAGTGAGAATTCTTGATCTCTCTCAATATCTCTCTCAATTCGAAGATCCAGGATTTGAATTGATGTCCTCTCATTGATTCCTCCTAAAGATTTCATTTCAATTGGAATTTGGTTATTTACGATGTACGATGATCCCTGTTAAGCATCCATGGCTGAATGGTTAAAGCGCCCAACTCATAATTGGCAAATTCGTAGGTTCAATTCCTGCTGGATGCACGCCAATGGGAACGTTCAATAAGTCTATTAGAATTGGCTCTGTATCAATGGAATCTCATCATCCATACATACCGAATTGGTATGGTATATTCATACCATAACATATGAACAGTAAGAACTAGAATTCTTATTGATACTGGAACTCATAGGGAAGAAAATGGATTTATGGATGGAATCAAATATGCAGTATTTACAGAAAAAAGTATTCGGTTATTGGGGAACAATCAATATACTTCTAATGTCGAATCAGGATCAACTAGGACAGAAATAAAGCATTGGGTCGAACTCTTCTTTGGCGTCAAGGTAATAGCTATAAATAGTCATCGAGTCCCGGGAAAGGGTAGAAGAATGGGACCTATTATGGGACATACAATGCATTACAAACGTATGATCATTACGCTTCAACCAGGTTATTCTATTCCACCTCTTATAGAGAAAAGAACTTAAAGCAAAATACTTAATAACACGGCGATACATTTATACAAAACTTCTACCCCGAGCACACGCAATGGAGC